TCTGGCCTGGAAGTTTCCACGCTTGAAAGAAAAAACCTCGGACGTATCGCTCAAATTATTGGTCCAGTACTGGATGTAGCTTTTTCCCCCGGCAAGATGCCTAATATTTACAACGCTCTAGTGGTGAAGGGCCGAGATACTGCCGGTCAGCAAATTAATGTTGTTTGTGAAGTACAGCAATTATTAGGGAATAACCAAGTTCGGGCTGTAGCTATGAGTGCTACAGATGGTCTAACAAGAGGAATGGAAGTGATTGACACGGGAGTTCCTCTAAATGTTCCAGTTGGTGGAGCTACTCTAGGACGAATTTTTAACGTACTTGGTGAACCCGTTGATAATTTAGGTCCTGTAGATACTCGTACAACATCTCCTATTCATAGATCAGCACCCGCCTTTATACAGTTAGACACAAAATTATCTATTTTTGAAACAGGAATTAAAGTAGTAGACCTTTTAGCTCCTTATCGCCGTGGAGGAAAAATAGGGCTATTCGGGGGGGCTGGAGTGGGTAAAACAGTACTCATTATGGAATTGATCAACAACATTGCCAAAGCTCATGGAGGTGTATCCGTATTTGGCGGAGTGGGTGAACGTACTCGTGAAGGAAATGACCTTTACATGGAAATGAAAGAATCTGGAGTAATTAATGAACAAAATATTGCGGAATCAAAAGTGGCTCTAGTCTATGGCCAGATGAATGAACCGCCGGGAGCTCGTATGCGAGTTGGTTTGACCGCTCTAACTATGGCCGAATATTTTCGAGATGTTAATGAACAAGACGTCCTTCTTTTTATCGACAATATCTTCCGTTTCGTCCAAGCGGGATCTGAAGTATCCGCCCTATTAGGTAGAATGCCCTCCGCTGTGGGCTATCAACCCACCCTTAGTACTGAAATGGGTTCTTTACAAGAAAGAATTACTTCTACCAAAAAAGGGTCCATAACTTCTATTCAAGCTGTTTATGTACCGGCAGACGATTTGACTGACCCTGCTCCGGCCACGACATTTGCGCATTTAGACGCGACTACTGTATTATCACGAGGACTAGCTGCCAAGGGTATCTACCCAGCAGTAGATCCTTTAGATTCAACGTCAACTATGCTTCAACCCCGCATTGTTGGTGAGGAACATTATGAAACTGCGCAAAGAGTGAAGCAAACTTTACAACGTTACAAAGAACTTCAGGACATTATAGCTATCCTGGGGTTGGACGAATTGTCCGAAGAGGACCGCTTAACCGTAGCAAGGGCACGAAAAATAGAGCGTTTCTTATCACAACCCTTTTTCGTAGCAGAGGTATTTACGGGTTCTCCGGGGAAATATGTCGGTCTAGCAGAAACTATTAGAGGGTTTAAATTGATCCTTTCCGGGGAATTAGATGGTCTTCCTGAGCAGGCCTTTTATTTGGTAGGTAACATTGATGAGGCTACTGTGAAGGCTACGACTTTAGAAATGGAGAACAAATTGAAGAAATGACCTTAAATCTTTGTGTACTAACCCCCAATCGAATTGTTTGGGATTCAGAAGTGAAAGAAATCGTTTTATCTACCAATAGTGGACAAATTGGCATATTACCAAATCACGCGCCTATTGCCACAGCAATAGATATAGGTCTATTGAGAATACGCTTAAATGACCAATGGTTAACGATGGCTTTGATGGGTGGTTTTGCTAGAATAGGAAATAATGCGATCACTGTTTTAGTAAATGATGCGGAAAAAAGTAGTGATATTGATCCACAAGAAGCTCGGAAAACCCTTGAAATAGCAGAAGCTAACTTGCGGAAAGCTGAAGGAAAGAGGCAAACAATTGAGGCAAATCTTGCTCTCAGACGAGCTAGGACACGGGTAGAGGCTATCAATGAGATGGCATAACTAGTTGGCCGAGTAATCAATAGAACTTCTTTATTTCTTTATATAGGATAGGATAAAGAAGTTCTATTGATTACTCGGATTTCAAAAGAAGAGTCTAAAAACTACGATGGACTCTAATAAGTTAAGAAATTATACCTACTATTGGATTTGAACCAATGACTTCCGCCGTATGAAAGCAATACTCTAACCACTGAGTTAAGTAGGTTATTTCTCATTACAAAGAAAAATAAAATGACAAAGAGAAAGTAAAGGGGACCCCTTGCATTTCCTTTGATGGATGATAAATGTAATTATAAATTGAATAGTATTTATAAGCAATACTCCTCAAAGAGGTAGAAGATTAGACTCTGGAATATGCGTCTTAACAATAAATTATCTAATTGATAAAATGTGTATCGCAATATCGCAGGGGCTATAGCTCAGTTAGGTAGAGCACCTCGTTTACACGTGCGCCAATGTTTTTTAGAGAAGTCCATCATAGAATCAAAACGCTGAATCAAAGCACGTGGAGCCATCCATTATTACATTTATAATAATAAATGAATACTTTTTTTTAATGAAAAATTTTATGTTAATTAATATATTCATGTTAATAAAAAATATAGTAGATAGTAGACTGGCTGAGA